ATATATTAAATATACCTAGTTTGAGCCCGCTTTCCTAAACAACTCTTTTTCTAAATTTCATTTTTTGTAAATTCTTCTATTTCTTTTATTTAGCATTCGAATTTTTTAGTCGAAATCATTGCATAGAAATTTTTGGTTGCGCTCTATATTCATGGAATTTTTTTTATATTTTCTTTTGGTCAATTGTTGAATTGAATAAAACCGACTGAAAGGGGAATCACTCTATATAACCTCTCTTTTTTTTATTATTATTTGTACATCGTAACCAAATAAAGAATTCTTATTCAGATTATAATTCCTAAAATTGGAATTGAATGACCAAACCAATCAAAACAATATAAAGAAAATATTCATTGAAAAGAGGTATAAAAGGGCCAAACCTATTTTCGGAAAAAGATCTTTTAGATCTCTTTCCTTTATTTCCAATTCTCTAAATATTGTACTATTCCTCTAGATCGTATAGATCTTTTTGTCTATTTATGTATATGTTCATTAAATAGATTATCGTCGGCAAGGCATAGATTTGGTTGCACTAAACTAAAAAAACAATCTCGAAAACTAGTCAATGATGCCCCTCCATGGATTCACCTATATAAGCCGCAGCTAAAGTTGCAAAAATAAGAGCTTGAATACCGCTTGTAAATAATCCAAGGAACATGACCGGTATAGGAACCACTAAAGGTACTAAAGAAACAAGAACAACAACTACTAATTCATCCGCTAATATATTTCCAAAAAGTCGAAAGCTAAGTGATAAAGGTTTTGTAAAATCTTCTAAAATGTTAATGGGTAAAAGGATTGGGGTTGGTTGAATGTATTTACCGAAATAACTTAATCCTTTTTTGCTAAGACCTGCATAAAAATATGCTACTGACGTAAGTAAAGCTAATGCAACAGTAGTATTTATATCATTTGTAGGTGCAGCTAACTCCCCATGAGGTAATTCTATGATTTTCCAAGGTAAAAGTGCTCCTGACCAATTAGAAACAAAAATAAATAGAAACATAGTTCCAATAAAGGGAACCCATGGACCATATTCCTCTCCAATCTGAGTTTTACTCACGTCTCGAATGAATTCAAGGACATATTCGAAGAAATTTTGGCCGGCAGTCGGAATGGTTTGTGGATTCCGAACAGCTACAATGACCGAACCTAATAAAATAGCAATAACAACCCAAGAAGTAATAAGTACTTGGGCATGGACTTGGAAACCTCCTATTTTCCAATAGAAATGCTGACCTACTTCCACACCAGATATATCATATAAGGTTTTTAGTGTGTTGATGGAACATGATAGAACATTCATATTGCCCTCTGAAAGAAAAAAAACATTAAAAAAGGAATTATTTTGATTCAACCATTTTTTTTGACTTGCCTCTTTGAATTGTATATTTTGGTAATCACATAATATCGTCAGTCTTTTTATCTCTTTTGTGCAATTCAGTAATAGTAACCGATTACATAAATCTATTGAGTTCACAAAATAATTTATTTATTTTATTATTAATCAGGAATTTCGTATATAGCTAAAACGACCCTCACAAATAGCAAATACTAATTTGTTAAGAATTAATCGGATTGAAGCAATAGCGTCATCATTCGCTGGAATCGAAATATCTGCGAGATCCGGGTCACAGTTTGTATCAATTAAACAAATCGTTGGAATTCCCAAAGTGATACATTCTCGAAGAGCTGTATATTCTTCTTGCTGATCAACGATTATTACAATATCGGGTAACCCCGTCATATATTTAATCCCGCCCAGATATGTTTGCAGGTAAGATAACTGTCTCTTCAATCGAGCCGCATCACCTTTCGGCAGGCGGTTAAGTTTCCCGGCCTTTTCTTCCATTCTCAAATCCCTGAACTTTTGAAGTCTTGTTTCTGTAGTGGACCAATTCGTTAAAATACCGCCAAGCCATTTTTTATTAACATAATGACACCGAGCTCTTATTGCAGCCCGCGCTACTGAATCAGCTGCTTTATTTTTGGTACCAACAATTAAAAATTGTTTTCTCCTACTTGCTGCATCAAAAACTAAATCACAAGCTTCTGATAAAAAACGAGCAGTTTTAGTAAGATTTATAATATGAATACCTTTACGCTTTGCAGAAATATAAGGTGCCATTCTCGGATTCCATTTTCTAGTACCATGACCAAAATGAACTCCAGCTTCAAGCATCTCTTCCAAATTAATGTTCCAATACCTTTTTATCATTTCTCCCCACACTTTATCCCCCCCTTTTTTCTTTGAAAAAAAAAAGAGAGACAAGGTAACCTAAAATAAATAATTGTTCCGATGGAACCTTCTCTTTTCGCGAAGATTAGACGTTGATAGCCGATCCAAGCGATTCATTTCTTTCTATTCCCTGTTTCTTTATTACTATTAACAAATCATATGTAACAAATCACAGGACCGTATTCGCCTCTCTAAATGATTGCTTTGATATATCCGATAAATCTTTTGAAATGCAAGAATCAAATAACTCTCCGTGGTGGA